GAGCTAAAGTAGCTCCTAATAATACTGTTATTATACTTAGCAAAGATATAAAATTCATTATATAAGGTATGACTATGAAAAGGGGAAAAAGTCGAGCTACAAGAAAAATTCCCGCTGCCACCATAGTAGCAGCATGGATAAGAGCTGAAATAGGAGTAGGACCCTCCATAGCATCGGGTAACCATACATGAAGGGGAAATTGAGCAGATTTAGCAACTGCACCAGAAAATAATAGGAAGACACATAAAGTTCCAAATAAAAAATGCACCCCATTAGTAGAAATTACGTTATTGAATATTTCGAACAAGTCTCGAAATTCGAAACTACCTGTTAGCCAATAAAGACCTAAAATTCCTAATAATAAACCAAAATCCCCGATACGGTTAGTCACAAATGCTTTTTGGCAAGCATTTGCGGCAAGGGGTCGTGTAAACCAAAAACCTATTAATAGATAAGAGCACATTCCAACTAATTCCCAAAAAAGATAAATTTGTATCAAATTAGAACTGGTAACTAATCCCAACATGGATACATTGAAAAAACTCATATAAGCAAAAAATCTCAAGTATCCTTGATCATGAAACATATAATTATCACTATAAATAAGAACCATAACTCCGATAGTAGTGATTAATATTGACATAATAGAAGTAAGTGAATCGATCAAATAGCCAAACTCTAAAGAAAAATCATTATTGATGGTCCAAGACGATATAGATTGATAAATAGAACTTCTATTTATTAGTTGAATAGCTAGGTCGGCTGAAAAAATCATAACTATACTTAACAAGAAAACACTATGAAAAGACCATATACGTCGAAGACTTTTTGTTGCCGTTGGAAAAAAGATAAGCCCTAGTCCTATTCCCATAGGAACTGGAAGTGGAAGGAAAGGTATGATCCATGCATATTGATATGTATGTTCCATAAAAAATTTTTTCTTTCAAAATGATTTCTAATTCACCAGATCCTATCTAATTGTAAAAGAAAAAAATCAAGATAGGTAAGAACTAAAAAATTTTGATTCTGAATTATTCTCAGTCTTTCTTCAATACTTCAAATATTCAAATCAAGAAGTGCAAATTGGTCAAATAACATAGGGAACTTATTTGTGAAAACGGAATACTTCGTTTTCAAATAAAAGAAAAATGAAAATTTGGAAATTATGTATATTCTTTCTTTCAACTTGGACAATTAATAAGAAACTGGATATTTACATTAGTTTTTAGGTCAAAGTTGGGTTCATAAATTAAATTGTTCGATGAATTTGATTCCATGTATAAATGGTATAAATGACTAAAAGAAACTGAGATAGAAATAGAAGCTGCTTCTTTTTTCATTTTAGTAACTTAAACTTAGCTTTTCACCTATAAGATTTTTTGTCATTTTCATATAGCTATGATTGATTTTTTTATGAGGTTAGTAGCGTATCATCTATGGATAGATAGATAATGAAGAAGAATTCGTTTTGAACAATAGATGTCTTTCACATCCAACGATATTATTGAAAAATCTCTTAAATTTTGAATGGCAGTTCCAAAAAAACGTACTTCTCTGGCAAAAAAGCGTATTCATAAAAGTTTGTGGAAAAGGAAGGGGTATTGGGCAGCGTTAAAAGCCTTTTCATTAGCCAAATCCCTTTCTACTGGTAATTCAAAAAGTTTTTTTGTACCGACACCCAAATAATAAACGATTCAAATAATGGGAATAGGACAAATATTAATTTAGTGTAAAATAGGACTACAAATTGACTATTCTATATGGTATAAAAAATCCTGAAAGCATTTTGTTGCGAAATCAAAATCCCCACCTCGGAAATGATAAAACATACTCAAAATAAACTAGTTGAAACCTTCTCTCTGGTGGGGATTTTGATTTCCCCCATCTCCACCTTTACCTTTCGCACAATCTTTTTTTATGATTTCGTAAGATAGGAGGTAGCACCTTTTAGTTACAAATACAACATAAGTTTATTAAGTTGAATAATTTGAGCATTTACTAAAAAAAGCTCAGAACATTTAATTAACTCATTAAATCTCGACACTGGAATAATAATAGCTTATTATGATTTTAAGTAAGCCGCTATGGTGAAATTGGTAGACACGCTGCTCTTAGGAAGCAGTGCTTGAGCATCTCGGTTCGAATCCGAGTGGCGGCACATTCTCTTCTAAAAGAGATACAATAAGTCCTATAATGAATTCAATTCCGATACCTTATTTTTAAAATTGCTATGATATTTTTTACTGTAGAACATATATTAACTCATATTTCTTTTTCCCTTGTTTCAATTGTAATTACAATTTATTTCATAAGCTTAGTAGTCGATGAAATGATAGGACTCTCTAATTCGTCTGAAAGAGGTCTAATAGCTATTTTTTTCTGTATAACAGGATTATTAATTATCCGTTGGGTTTATTCACAACATTTTCCATTAAGTGATTTATGTGAATCATTAATTTTCCTTTCGTGGAGTTTCTCGATTATTCATATGTTTCCATATTTAAAAAAAAAAAACTTATGCGTAATCACTGCACCAAGTGCTATTTTTACTCAAGGATTTGCTACTTCAAGTCTGTTAACTGAAATGCATCAATCCACAATATTAGTACCTGCTCTCCAATCCCAGTGGTTAATGATGCATGTAAGTATGATGTTATTGGGTTATGCAGCCCTTTTATGTGGATCATTATTATCAGTATCTCTTCTAGTCATTACATTTAGAAGAGATATCCCATTTTTTGCTAACAGCCATTTTTTTTTTACTGAGTTTTTTTACTTTGGTCAGATGCAATACATGAATCAAAGAAGGAATGTTTTACAAAGCACCTTCTTTGATTCTGCTAAAAATTATTACCGATCCCAATTGATTCAACAATTAGATCATTGGAGTTATCGTGTTATTAGTCTAGGGTTTATCTTTTTAACTATAGGGATTCTTTCCGGAGCAGTCTGGGCTAATGAGGCCTGGGGATCATATTGGAATTGGGACCCAAAAGAAACTTGGGCCTTTATTACGTGGACTATATTTGCGATTTATTTACATACTCGAACAAATACAAATATGAAAGTTGCAAATTCTGCAATTGTAGCTTCTATGGGCTTTTTTCTAATTTGGATATGCTATTTGGGGGTCAATCTCTTAGGAATAGGGCTACATAGTTATGGTTCATTTCAATTAACATCTACTTGAATAAAAAAAGGTCTGCCGATTAGAGATAGAAAATGGCATAGATAAATAAAAATCTAAGAAATCTTAGTTAAAGTCATCAAGAGCCGTTTGAATCAAGTATTGTATTGATTCAAATGGCTCTCACAAAAGCTAAATAGATCCAGTTACAATTCTTTTGCTATTAATGAGTTAATAAGTCAAATTTTTTTTTTATACAAAAATTATCTATAAAAATACTTACATAAAATACTTTGAACCGTATCAACTGATAATGAAAAAACGAAATCTGGGTAAATACCAATACCTATTATAGGTAGCAAGATGGAGATCGAAACAAATAATTCTCGCGGTCCCGAATCAAAAAAATATGAATTTGGAACATTAAATAGCTTGTAGCCATAGAACATCTGGCGTAACATAGATAATAAATAAATAGGAGTTAATATCATCCCCATTGCCATTACACAAGTAATTAGTATTTTTGTCATTAAAAGATATTTTTGACTAGTAATTAGTCCAAAAAAGACTATCAATTCCGCAACAAAACCACTCAGGCCCGGTAATGCAAGAGAAGCCATCGATAATAGACTGAACATCGTGAATATTTTGGGCATTAAGATAGCTATCCCACCCATTTCATCAAGATAAACAAGACGTATTCGATCATAACCCGTTCCTGCCAAGAAAAAAAGCCCAGCACCAATAAAGCCATGAGAGATTATTTGTAAAAGAGCTCCGTTGAGACCTGTATCAGTAATAGAGCCAATTCCTATAATTATGAAACCCATATGAGATACAGAAGAATAGGCTATTCGTTTTTTTAAATTACGTTGGCCAAGAGATGTTAACGCTGCATAGATTATTTGGATCGTACCCACTATTATCAACCATGGAGAAAATATCGAATGAGCGTGAGGTAATAATTCCATATTGATCCGAACCAACCCATATGCTCCCATTTTTAATAAAATTCCAGCTAGAAGCATACAAGTACTGTAATGTGCTTCCCCGTGGGTGTCGGGTAACCAGGTATGTAGGGGTAAAATCGGTAATTTGACAGCAAAAGCAATAAGAAATAAAATATAGAATATTATTTCCAATGCCACAGGATAGGATTGATTAGCTAATATTTCAAAATTTAATGTTGGTTCATTGGAACCATATAAACCCATACCCAGAACTCCCATTAACAGAAAAATGGAACCTCCTGCAGTATACAAAATAAACTTGGTAGCTGAATATAGACGTTTTTTTCCTCCCCATAAGGATACAAGTAAATAAACAGGAATTAATTCTAACTCCCACATGATGAAAAAAAGTAAAAGGTCTCGGGAAGAAAATGATCCTATTTGGCCACTATACATTGCTAACATCAAGAAATGGAAAAATCGTGAATCTCGAGTAACTGGCCAAGCCGCTAAAGTAGCTAAAGTAGTAATAAATCCCGTTAATAAAATGGGTCCTATAGAAAGTCCATCTATTCCTAATCGCCAGTAAAAAGAAAAAAAGCGTATCCATTTATACTCTTCTGCCAGTTGTATTAAAGGATCGTCGAATCGAAAATGATAACGGAATGCATAGGTCATTAGAAGGAGTTCTAATATACATATACATATAGTGTACCACCTAATTATTTTATTTCCTTTCTGAGGGAGAAAGAAAATTAAAGAACCTGCAGATATAGGAAAAGCTACAATTAGTGTTAACCAAGGAAAAAAGTTCATGGTAAAGATAAGCTACACTTAGACCATAAAAAACCCGTACTAAAAAAAAAAAATGGAAACTATATAGTATTTTAAGCACGGGTTTTTGTCGGTAAAAAAATGGATTAGTGCTATTTTTTTGAACGTATCAATAAGCTAGACCCATGCTACGAGTTGTTTCATGCCATAAATAAACTCGAACACTCAAGAAATCCGTTGGACAGGCGGATTCACATCGTTTACAACCAACACAGTCTTCTGTTCTTGGAGCGGATGCTATTTGTTTAGCTTTACACCCGTCCCACGGTATCATTTCTAATACATCTGTGGGGCAGGCTCGAACACATTGAGTACATCCTATACATGTATCATAAATCTTTACTGAATGTGACATTGAATATCGAAATGTTTGAACGTCATAAATTTTCAATCTAATAAACTTGTACATGAATCATGTATTTAGATATCAGATGAATCAATGATTTACCAAAATTTTTATACAAAATTTTTTTATGGATCAGCTTATGCGAAAGAGTCAAGATACTTTTATTTAGTACATCTTCGTAAACAGGAATATTAATCTATATTTAATATCATACATACTAATTGGACTTACTGAATAATAATTTTTTTATTGGAGTTGATAAAGATTCAAATTTTTGAATGCATATTATTTATTCAACAAATTTGCTTGATTGGTACGAGTTGATTTTCTATTACGATAAATTGAGGAAATAATTGCTGGTCCAATAGCTGCTTCAGCGGCTGCAATAGCTATGACAAAAATGGAGAAAATATCTCCTACTAATTGGCGACTATCAAAAAAATCAGAAAATGTTACGAAGTTTATATTAACTGCATTTAGGATAAGTTCAAGACACATAAGGGCTCTAACCATATTTCGGCTCGTGATCAATCCATAGATACCGATAGAAAATAAATAGGCACTCAAAATAAGTACATATTCGAGCATCATTGACCGACTCCTTATCAATCTTGATTCATTTCAATATGAACAACAACTCAACTTCTTCTATTGACTAGAATCTAAAAAGCACGGAACAAGGACATTGGTAATATTGAGAATAGGTAATAGATTGAATTAAAAGCATTTCTTATCGTATCTAGGAACGTTCGAAAGCTTTATTACTGACGAGCTACCGCAATTGCACCTATCAAAGCAAATAAAAGAATTATTGAAATGAGTTCAAATGGAAGAAAAAAATCTGTTGATAAATGAATCCCAATTTGTTGACTATTACTTATCAAATCCTGTTCTACAATATGGTTTGATCTTGTAGTCCAAATAATCCCGTACCATGACGTATCTGGAATAGTAGTAATTAGTGAAAAAAAAATGCTTGTACAAAGCACTGAAGTAACTCCATCTCCAACAGTCCAAAACTGGAAATCTTTGTAATATTCTGAACCATTAATAAACATCACAGCAAAAATGATTAAAACATTTATAGCTCCCACATAAATAAGAAGTTGGGCAGCAGCTACAAAATGGGAATTTGATGAAATATAGAATAAGGATATACAAACAAGAACGAATCCCAATGAAAAGGCGGAATAAATTGGATTAGTAAATAATACTACTCCTAGACCTCCTAATATAAGACCTGATCCCAGAAAGATTAAAAGAAAATCATGTATTGGTCCCGGTAAATCCATTATATATAATATAAAAAAGAAATAAAAAAATAGAAATGTTTCATGACCTTATTGATCGGACCAGGAAAAAGTAAAATTATCCGGAATATATTTTAAATTGAAAGAATAGATGTGTATTGATATAGGTCCAACAAGTGGACCAATCTCATTCTTTTTTTGAACTTCCGAATTGAACTTCAAAAAAAATTCCTTTAGATCAAAAGATTACATTAGTAATTATAAATTTTTCCTAAAAAGGGGTTTAGCCATTTTTTATTTGAGGCGAATTCAAAATTGTTCGAATTGTGTAATCCTCAATTAATGCCAATGGTAAACGACCCAAAGCAATTTGATTATAATTCAATTCGTGACGATCATACGTAGAAAGCTCATATTCTTCAGTCATTGATAAACAATTTGTGGGGCAATACTCAACGCAATTACCACAAAATATACAGATTCCAAAATCAATACTGTAATTAAGCAATTGTTTCTTTCGGATCCTAGTTTGTAGTTTCCAATCAACAACAGGTAAATCTATAGGGCATACGCGAACACATACCTCACAAGCAATGCATTTATCAAATTCAAAGTGAATTCGACCACGGAAACGTTCTGATGGAATCAATTTCTCATAAGGATATTGAATCGTTACAGGTAAACGATTTGCATGGGATAAAGTAATCATAAAACCTTGACCGATGTACCTTGCAGCTCGTACTGTTTGTTGACCATAATTGATGAACCCAGTTACCATAGGGAACATATCGGGAATAGCTATGAATAATTTGATGGTTGTTTCCTTCTCTTGTTTGAGATAAGTCTAAATATAGATTCGCGTGGTTAGAGTGAAAGGAGTTGGGAAGAAGTTGTTAATAATAAATTACCGAGAGAAATAGGTAAAAGAAATTTCCATCCAAGATTTAATAATTGGTCCATTCTCAGCCTAGGTAAAGTCCATCTTGTTGTAATAGGAATGAACAAAAACAAATAAGTTTTAACTAATGTAATCAAAATACTAATGATTGTTCCAAAGACTCCGCCTGCTTTTTCAAAAAGTTCAGGAACAAATAGATATGGAATAGAGAAATTCCAACCGCCCAAGTAAAGAACTATTACAAAAAATGAAGAAATTAATAGATTTAGATAGGACGCAACAAAAAATAAACCAAATTTGATACCTGAATATTCGGTTTGATAACCTGCTACTAATTCTTCTTCGGCTTCTGGTAAATCGAAGGGTAACCTCTCACATTCTGCTAGGGAAGAAATTAGAAAAACGATAAACCCTATAGGTTGACGCCACAAATTCCACCCCCACAAACCATATTTTGACTGTGCTTCAACTATATCAACTGTACTTGAACTATTAGATAATCATAGTCGGTGATAACATTACTGTTACTATCGCTATTACAGAACCGTACATGAGATTTTCACCTCATACGGCTCCTATAGGAGCCTAAAGAAATTTAAGGACCAGGTTAGTATTATTTAACGTGATATACTTTTATGCTAGATCGAGTCAAAATATATGGAAAAGCCCCGAATTAGTCCAATGTAATTCCGTCTGCTATAAAAAAAGTATTTCTGAATTAATCTCATCCTTTCCTTTTACTTTAATTTTAAAATTTCAATATTTTTTGAGTAATAACTTAATCCGTCAATAAAATACTCCTTTTAGTAATATATATAAATATTTCAACCCAGCATTTTCGATTACGAAAAAAAAATTACTACATTACTTCATCACTTATTACAGGGCTTTTATCCCTATGAATATAACTATATTAAAGAAAGAATAAAAAAGATCGCTCTTTTTTATTGGAATTGCACTCTTTCTATTTTGTTCGTTCCTATTCTTCGTTTTCTTCTTTCTCAAAAACGGAAAAAAGGGGGGTCCTTTCAAAAAGGATTCTTTCGTTCCTGATAGTTTTTTTTTCAGTGGATAGGGACATACTCTGGATCGGAATCGTGGGAAGTACTACCGGATCATTTCTACCAACTTAAAACCCCAATGAGTGTTCCTTTTATGCGGAAATGTTTTTTTGTATAATTTGCAAAATCTCTATTACTAATCTTTTGTGTACCTTGGTATTTCTAACCACCCACTCATTTTTTCTCAACTCACTCTTATGGTAATACATACAAACGATAGTGAAAAACCCATAAAGTTGTTTGTTATTTTAAACCCGCTTCAAGTCAGGATGATCAATCAACCGATCTTGGGATAAACAGTGTGAATTACTTATGTTTACTTATGTTTAATCCTTATACATAGGAAATGAGACTTACTATTTTTACTGCAAATTTAGAAGCTAAGCTGTTTTCTTTCACTCATAGAACTATCTGATTGGGTTCATCAGTCGGGTTAATGAACAAAAAAATAAAGCGATTTCTTTAATTCAGTCAATTTCTTTCTAACGAAAAGAAAAGGAAAATAGGGAAAATGTTTCAACGACTCGCACGTAGAGATATTGATAACACGCATAGAGTTAATGGTATTTCATAACTAATCGATTGAGCAGCAGCCCGTAAACCACCTAAAAAAGAATATTTATTATTCGATCCATATCCTGACATAAGAAGTCCAATCGGAGAAATACTTGAAATGGCGATCCATAAAAAAACACCAATATTGAGATCGGCTAGAACAAAATGATAGCCAAAAGGGATTACTAAATAACTTAATAAAATTGATATGACTGCTATGGATGGTCCGATATTGAATAAATAAGTATCGCCTCTAGATGGAAGAAGGTTTTCTTTGAAAAGTAGTTTTGTACCATCTGCTAAAGCTTGGAGAATTCCAAAAGATCCAGCATATTCAGGTCCAATACGTTGTTGTAGCCCCGCAGCTATTTCTCTTTCTAACCACACAATTACTAGTACACCTATTGTGATTCCCACTATAACAGTCAAAATCGGGATAAGCATCCATATGCTCTCATACACCTCTTTTAAGGATTCCCATTTTGAAAAAGCATTGATATCTTGTACTTCTGTTGTATCAATTATCATTTCAACGATCAACTTCTCCCATAATGATATCTATACTACCTAGTATCGTCATAATATCAGCCAATTTCATTCTTTTAACTAACTGAGGAAGAATTTGCAAATTGATAAAACCCGGTGGGCGAATTTTCCATCTCCAAGGAAAAATTTTCCCATCTCCTAGCAGAAAAATTCCCAATTCGCCTTTTGGGGCTTCGACTCTCGCATAAAGTTCTTGTTTCGACAATTCAAAAGTAGGAGAGGTTTTTTTACTAATGAAGCGATAGTCAAAATCATTCCATTGGGAATCCCTTACTTTATCAAAACATCGTATTTCTAAATTCTCAGAGGGTCCTCCCGGAATTCCTTCCAAAGCTTGTTGAATAATTTTGATAGATTCCTCGATTTCACTGATCCTTACTAAATAACGAGCTAACGAATCTCCTTCTTTTTGCCATTGGACTTCCCAATCAAATTCATCATAACACTCATAATGATCAACTTTACGAAGATCCCATTCTATTCCGGAAGCTCGTAGCATTGGGCCCGATAAACCCCAATTTAATGCTTCTTCTCCACTCAAAATCCCTACTCCCTCAACACGTTCTAAAAAAATGGGATTGCGTGTAATAAGTTTTTGATATTCCGAAATTCCGGTTAAAAAATAGTCGCAGAAATCAATGCATTTATCTATCCAACCATGCGGTAAATCAGCGGCCACTCCTCCGATACGAAAAAAATTATGCATTAATCTCATACCGGTAGCAGCTTCGAACAGATCATATACTAATTCTCGTTCTCGGAAAATGTAGAAGAAGGGAGTTTGTGCACCAATATCTGCCATAAAAGGGCCAAGCCATAATAAATGAGAAGCTATACGACTTAATTCTAACATAATTACTCTGATATAACTGGCTCGTTTAGGTACTTGAATATTCCCTAACTGTTCCGGTGCATTTACGGTTATGGCCTCAGTGAACATAGTAGCCAAATAATCCCAACGAGTTACATAAGGTAAATATTGTATAATTGTTCGATTTTCTGCAATTTTTTCCATTCCTCTGTGTAAATACCCCAATATTGGTTCACAGTCAACAACATCTTCACCATCTAGAGTAATGATGAGTCGAAGAACGCCGTGCATTGATGGGTGGTGAGGTCCCATATTTACTATCATAAGTTCATTTCTTATAATTGGTACATTCATAGGTTGTTCCTTGATTCATTTTTCTAGGAATTGCAGAAAACAAAAATAAATTCATCAAAATTCATGATCCAATAACCAATAAATTGAATTTGAGTTCTTTAAATTAACGAATTTTTGGTTCCCGAATATCCAATCGATCAATTAATTCTTTATAACGTATTCCATTTTTTTTTGACAAATAAGCCAGCAGTCGTTGACGTTTTCCCAGAATTTTCTTTAGACCTCTCTGCGATAAATAATCTTTTCTGTGCAATTCCAAATGGGAAGTAAGTCTTCGGATTTGCTTAGTGAAATTAACTACTTGAAATTCAACGGATCCCTTGGTTTCTTCTTTTTTTTCTTGTTTTTTGGAAATAACTGAGGAAACTGAATTCTTTAGCATAAAAGCAAATCTTCTCCAACTTTTTAAAAATATGAATTTTATGGATCAGTAATAATAATGTTTGACATGTTAATCTGGTCAATTTTTATTTTTACTATGGGCTTTTTCATTTTATCCAAATTTTGAAAATCAAATAAGTAATAATCCAACTCTTTTTTTTTATTTGATTCATTCTTTAGATAGAAAAAAGGGTGGAACTCATAACCTAAAAGAGAGAAAAAATAAAACTTTAAATAAAAATAAAAAAAAGCTTTTGATGAATTATAGATCTAAATTGATAGATTATTGAATTAGTATTCATGTATTAGAATAGAGTATAAGACAATATGTGTCGACGTCTATTTAGTTTTTCTGGGAACTATGTTACAGAATAGAAATAGAAAACTATCCTATCATGCGTTTCATATATTTAGAATTGAGGATACATATGTATTCTTAACATACTGAAAGAACTCCCAGTATTGGTATTAAACCAATAACGATTCATACAAACTAAATCCTCTAATTGACAAGTCGGCCAAAGAAAACACTTTAATCTATGAAGACGGTTGCTTTCAACTAAAAATGGATCATAAATTTTTACATTGTGTCTGTTGCAGAATACCAGATTTAGATCGATACCTTTTGTTTTTTTTGAATTGAAAGAAATTAGAATTCTTAACTCTTTTCGACGTCTCGGCGATAAAATAGTTTCAAGAACAAGCAAACTAGAATTTTTTATGTCTCCATTTCCAATAATTTTTTGCTCTTTTGCTTTTTCTCGATAGCTTAAATTAGTTTGATAATAATTCTTCTGAACTAATGAAATCCGTATGGTTTGATACATAAGAAATGGTCCAGGATTATTTATAGACATACGAACTGGTTCAATAAAAAATACCCCCCTTTGCATCCATTCTGTAACATACGTATGACTCGGCATTATATCTAGATTTATTGTTCCTCTTTGAATAGCGGATAGAGCGCTTTCTCTTGGATTTCGCAAGCTAAGCAGGAGACAATATACTTTGATATTTTTCATTATGGTTAGATTGAAAAAAAAAGACCATCTCAATTGAACAAGCAAATGACTTGTTAGGAAAAAATCGAGGTCTTCTTCTGGATTGCTTTCGTTTATACGTTTTTTTATGTCTGATTGCACACTATAGTTTACAAAAGAACTATAGTCTGAACCATCTTTTTCTTGGTTTAAGAGAAGGGATCCAAGATTCCATTTGTGCTTTAGAGCGATATTCTTTTTTTCACTCAAACTTTTCTTTTCATTAAAATTTAAAAGAAGTGATTTGATTGGTATCATCCATAGTTTTAGTTTATATACATTATAAAGCAGTATCAATTCTGGTAAGAACCAAAGTTCTTCATTCAAAATAGGAAATTCTTCGTTCATTCCCAGCCAATCGAAAAAGCTTTGAATACTTAGGTTGGTTTGCTCAGTTTGGTGATTCGGAAAATCAAAAAGATCCCTCTTATCGATTTCTTCAATTAATTGATAATTACTTATCTTAGTATTCGTGGTATTGGTCTGGATCCAGGCTTCAATATCTAACCTTTTTCTAAGACATAAATGGATAATTCTGTAATAAAAAAATGATTTATCCATATCTGTAATAGCTTTTTCGCCTAAAGAATTGTTATCTCCTAGCGTAAAAAGTTTTCTTTTATTTGTGTTGTAATTATAGGATATTTTTTGGTTATTCTTTACTTCTGATGGTAAAACAAAAATATATGCGGTGTTCTTATTTTCATAATTAATAGATTTATATGATAAGAGATCATATCGAGAATTTTTTTTTAAATTCCCTTTGTGATTTGATAATGAGTTTAATCTATAATCATAAATTTCCTTTTCGTAACGAATTAACCCATTGTTTTCATAGAAATCCCATTTTAATAAATCCTTATTTTCATTTTGTCTTATAGAGCGGCGATTTTTTTCATTTTTCCATTTTTTTTGTACCAATCCAGACCATCTCATATGAGATATATTATATTGATAATGATTCTGTAACCAGCTTTTCCATTGATTTATTCCATAAGTAAGAAGTTTCTTATCTGTGAATTCCGAATCAAATATTCCTTGTACTCCAAAATCATCCTTTATTTCATCCTTGATAAAAAGAGATGTTTTATGATATTGAAGTGCGGATTTTAATCTTAAGTTGTATAAGTTAAAAACATGGCTTTGTGATAATTTATACCCAACATAGGCTTGTGATAAAGAGGATAAGTCAAAAAAAAAAATGGAATTTTTAGTACTAATATAAAAACAGGACTGTCTAAAGTTTCTAAAGTCCATTTTTTTTTCTTTTTTATTTGCTTCATTATTGTAAGTGTACTTATCCATTTTTTTTTTTGATTCAAAATGCAAAAAAAGTTGTCCTTTGATCCTTATTATATTAATAACGAGGAGGATAGCAATGTATATTCTTTCAATAAAAAATTGGATAAAATACTGCGAGTTAAAGATTAATCGAGTAATTTGTTTTTTTACTATTTGACAAATAATTTTTATTTTTTTGAATTCTAATCTTTTTACGGCATGCCGCTTTTTGTTAAACCTATTATTTATCTCAGAAATTCGAAAATCCTTTTTCTTGTCTTTTAGTAGTTTTTCTAGTTGATTTCTGATTGTGCTTGTTCTAATAATCATATCTTGCATTTTTATTTCTGTTAGCGAATGTTTTGTCCCATTTTTAGATCGACTTGGAATGGGCGATTCATGAATTAATTTTGTATTTTTTATCAAATCTTTTTCGTTTTTAGTTTCACCCCATTCATCTAGTTCGCTCAACCCAAATAAAATAATTCTATTTTTTTTTGAGGGGTCGTTTATTAGTCTGTTTAGAAATAGACCACTTTTGTGAATCCATTTTTTTATTTCTTTTACTTTTAATATTTTTAAAATTAAAAAACAATTTGTTTTCAATTTTGTCATTTTTTTTATGAGTTCTTTTAAAATGGGGACAAAAAAGGAAGGTTGGTTTTGGGGTGAACCAAAAGGCTGTTTGGTTGGCCTCCCCCACACAGTTAAAAAACAAATTTTTTTTTTTTTTTCTTTCTTTTTCAATCGATCCATTTGAGGAAATTCAGATTTCGATCTATACCAAGGTTTCAGATAGAAAGGAGATAGGATCTTTATTTGAATACCTTCACTTAACCAGTTTTTCGGCAAGTCTTTTTCGGATAGTTCAACACCACTATAAGTACATTTAACATGCCTTTCCTTATTCCAATTTTCAAAATCTTCGGACCATTCGGGAAATTGAAATAATAAGATACGGCCAATATTTTTAGCTATTATCAATAAGGGTAATATAATATATTTACGAAGAATTGATTTCATTATTAATATACAACTCCTTTTTACTTGAGGAGTTAGAATACCATTCTCAGGTTCTGCTTCTATTTCGATCTCTATTGTTGCTTCTCTTTTATACTTCTCATTTTTTTCTGAAAGTTCAAATTCTTTAGTTTTTTTCATCCAATTTCGGAAAATTTTTTTACTCAGTCCAGAGATATCAAAATACGAAAGGATTGATTTCTCAAGTTTGTACAAAAAAAGTGGGGAGGATACATTTCCTTGAGACAGTTTTAAAATAGGTATTTTACGCCTTTGAGCTCGTATAGAACCTATGATTATATTTCGACAAAAATCTGGTTCTTGTGAATAATGCATCAAATAAAATTGCTCTGGTTCGTAATTAGTATAAGTAGGCTCAGTTATAGTAAAAACCAGTATAAATCTTCCGGTTCTTGACCGCATTCCAGGGTCGTCTAATATGGCTGTTTCGTATTCTCGTTCTTGGCATTCTAATTCGTCAATTAATTTGTATGACCGTCGAGGTATTTTTTTACTAATTTCCTTTATTCCCACTAATAAATTTTT